AACTCCCTTTGGTATTCTACGCCCATTTTTACGTGATCCCATAGGTCCATTATGTCTAGTCTTACGAGAACGAATTCTCGGTATAGGTTTTGCCATCTTTTTTTTTTAATATCATAAATTTAAGTCAGCGATATGGTATGGATATATCCATTTAATGTCAAAACGGATAGATTCCTTTTTTTATTTGGACGTTGGGTACTTTAGATTTATCAAGTACCCCCTTCTCAAAATTATCCTTGTCTTTGTTTATGTCTGGGGTTGGAACAAATTACTATAATTCGTCCTCGCCTACGAATCAGTCGACATTTTTCACAAATTTTGCGGACAGAGGCCCGTATTTTCATATTTGTCGTTTCTTAATTTAATATTGTCTGAATTTCTTTGAAGAAAATAAATTTCTTGAAATAGCGAAAAACCTCTTAATCACTCTCATCATTGTTTCAGAGTCAATAAATTATAGGATCTCTGGTTGAGGCATAAAGACTGGCCTCAATTTTGACGCTATTTACAGCAAGTTATGTATTATTTATCTAAATATTAATTATGTATAATCTGTTTTGAACGATAATTAAGAATCTTCTTTTCATTATCAAATCACGAGCATACCGTTGGAAAGGAATATTGTATCTCCAAAATCAAAATCATAAATTAAACTGTAATCAACGCGTTTTTGTTCTTTTAATTGTCTATTGGGGTATTTAGTAATGTGGGAGACGTAATCCCACTTCTTCTCTTGTGTCACAAATATGAGAGTTTCGTTTATAATCTAATTGGGATAGCATAAAGCTTACCATATATAACACAAAATTTCTCCTCCGATTCCTTCTATTCGAGCCTCTCTGTCTGTCATTATACCTCGAGAAGTAGAAAGAATTACAATCCCCATTCCGCCTAAAATTCTCGGGATTCCTTGATAGTTAGAATAGATTCGTAGACCGGGCCGACTTATCTGTTTTAAATTGAAAATAATTCTATTTTGTCCCGTCCTATTTTTTCTATGTCGTAGGGTTAAAACTAAAAAACATTTGTTGTTTTCCAGATGTTTCCTCATGTTTTCAATAAAACCTTCTCGTAAAAGGATTTTAATAATGTTTTCGCTGATTTTAGTATATGGTATTCGAACTGTTCTTTTTTTATTCATGTCAGTATTTCGTATATAGGTTAATAGGTTACCAATAGTGTCTTTACTCATAATAAACTAAGATTCCAGTTGTTCCCGAATTTTTATATAATCAACATGCTCTTTTTTAATTATTTGTTAAACATTTATGAATTATTAAAGGCATATACATGAGATACAAACAATCTACTAAATTAATTTAAATCTACTAATTTCATTGAAATACGATAAACTGTATTATGTCCTAATCTTATAATACTTCAGGTGCTAATGAAACTATTTTAGTGAAATTTAACTGTCTTAATTCCCGGGCAATTGCCCCAAAAATTCGAGTTCCCTTTGGATTTCCTTCTTGATCAATAACAACCGCAGCATTGTCATCATATCGTATTATCATACCATTTTTACGTTTGAGTTCTTTACAAGTACGGACAATTACGGCTCTGATCACTTCTGATCTTTCGAGTGGTGTATTTGGTATTGCTTCCTTGATTACAGCAACAACAACGTCCCCAATTTGAGCATATCGTCGATTACTAGTTCCTATAATTCGAATACACATCAATTTTCGGGCTCCGCTGTTATCCGCAACATTCAAATGGGTTTGAGCTTGAATCATATACTTTTTATCTTTTGGGTTTGAGGTTGAATCATATAATTTTTATCTTTTGTTTCAATGCAAAAGCGACGTAAAAAAAAAGAAATATTGTTTATTCAAAAGAAAAAAACATAAAATTGCTCTTTTTTGATCCTATTTCGTTTGGTTCTACACCCCTATCCTGAAATAATGAATTGAGTTCGTATAGGCATTTTTGATGCTGCTATTGAAATAGCTTTTTTGGCTATATTTTCTGGTACTCCGCTCATTTCATAAAGTATTCTACCAGGTTTAATGACAGCTACCCAATATTCAGGGGATCCTTTTCCTGAACCCATACGTGTTTCTGTAGGTCTTACTGTAACTGGTTTGTCGGGAAATATACGTACCCAAATTTTTCCGCCACGGCGTGCGTTTCGGGTCATTCCTCGCCGTCCTGCTTCGATTTGTCTAGATGTGATCCAAGCAGGTTCAAGCGCTTGAAGGGCATATCGGCCAAAGCAAATACGATTACCTTGAAAAGATATTCCTTTCATTCTTCCTCTATGGTGTTTACGAAATCGGGTTCTTTTGGGGTTATAGTTGATGGTTATTTATTATTTCCATCTCTACTACAGAACTGGACATGATAGTTTCATCTCATCCAGCTCCTCGCGAATGAAACAATTATAATTATAAAATAATATACATCTATTTATATTTAATCAATAATATATGGAAACTTTATATTAAATTATACAAGCCTTTGATAATAAATCTATTAGAAATTCACTTTTCCTTTTTTTAGATATTTGATCAACTACAATTACAATTTAAAAATCTTCCAAATTTTCGCGGGCGAATATTTACTTTATTTAATGTTCAGTTTTATAGGATTAGTTCATGACATTACTTTTGTTGTAGGATTAATTAATGACATGCTTTTTCAAAATAAAAGAATTGGTTTTTAGTTTGGTCCGCCATCCTACCCAATGAATCAGTAAAATTCGTTTGGAAGAGAATCTTATGCAATCACAGGTTCTGTCGTTCCCATCGCTTCGCTATTAATGGTTAGGTCTAAATTCTAGAATCAATGGAGCCCTTTATTACATTTGTTCTTGAGTCAATCTTCTCAGTCTTTATTGACTCTGGGCTCTTGATTTTGTTTCTTTAGTTATTCTTACATATAATAATTTTAGTTAATTAAAACTCAATCAGTATTAATGCTTTATTACATTTATTAAATTAATTGTTGACCTTACATATTGGAATTCTATATCAGTAATATTTTTTTCTCTTTCTATCAGCTTTCCATTTATCTTTATACTTTAGTTTCACTACAAATAGTTTGTTCTTTTTTTTTTAACATTTCAGTTGCTACAATGATATGACCAATATATCATATCGCTACTGATTCCTTATATCCAGATAATGCGAAAGGATGAGTTGGTTATTAGTGAATACTATGACTCTGGGCTCGGCTTTTTTTTACTCCAATCCTAAAAAAACCAACGAGTCGCACACTAAGCATAGCAATTATAAAAAAAATAATTAATGTAACTTTTATCCAACCTTATAGGATTCTTATTTTTTGTTTTAATTTAACATACAAAAAAAAGAATGAAAGAAACTTTTTTTATTATATTATATATACGCGATTGATCTAAATAGAAATCAAATATATAATATTTTTTACTCGTCTACAAATCTCCAAATCTTTATACCTAATGCCCCATAGATAGTTCTAACTGTATAGGAACAGTAATCAATTTTAGCACGAATAGTTTGTAGAGGCACTCTACCTTCCCTGATCCACTCAACACGGGCAATCTCTTTTCCGTCGATACGCCCCGCAATTTGTATTTGAATGCCTTTTGTGCCTGCCTGTTCAGTTAATTCAATAGCTTTTTTCATTGCTTTGCGAAAAGAAACTCGACTTTTTAATTGTCCCGCAATAAATTCTGCAAGAATAGTAGGGTGCCCATAAGGATTTGAAATTCGTGAAATAGCTATGTTTAATTTTCTGTTCACAGTATTAAGTTCTTTTTGGACATTAATCTGTAATTCGTCGATTTTTTGAGGTTCTATTAATAACTTTGGGAATCCCATATAGATTATGACTTGAATCAAGTCGGTTTTTTTTTGAATCTCTATACATGCAATTCCCTCACCACTTGAAGATATTTTAATATTTTTTTGTACATAATTTTTGATACAATTTCGTATTTTGTGATCTTCTTGTAACTCCTCAGAATATTTTTTTGATTGTACAAACCAAATAGAACGATGACTTTGGGTTGCGCCAAGTCGGAAAACAAGTGGATTTATTTTTTGTCCCATAACCCCCTATTAGTATTACTATACATATCACGGCATCTTAGTATAGTTCTTAGTATAGTACTTTTTATTATATTTTTTTTCATACAGGTTTTTTTGAACATAATATGTTGTTTTTGATCTTTGGTTAATATGTTTCTATTATATTTGTGTTAAAGAATCCAAAATTTATTCTTTTGTTTGTAAATCTTTAAGTACAATAGTTATATGGCAAGTGGGTCTTTTTATCGGATAACCCCGTCCCCTGGCTCGGGGTTTTAACTTTTTCATAGTGTTCCCTTCTGTGACTTGAGCTTGACTAATGATTAAACTTGTTTCGTTGAAGCCCATATTGTGGTTTCCATTTGCTGCTGCAGAATAAATTAATTTTAAAATTGGATAACATGCTCGAAACGGCATAAGTTCGAGTATCATAAGCGTTTCTGCATAGGAACGTCCACGAATCTGATTAATTACTCTTCTTGCTTTGTGAGCGGACATAGATATATATTTTCCTATAGCGCGCACTTCTGTATATTGATTGACCCCTTTTTTATTATTTTTGCTATTTTTCATAAGGTTCACTCCTTACTAAACTTTTGTTCTTTTTCATAAGGTTCACTCCTCACTAAACTAATGAACGATATACTTTTATATAAACTAAAAATTAAGGAATTATTAACGGCGCGATTTATTATCATTTTTTGCGTGCCCCCGGAAATTAATAGTGGTTACAAATTCTCCAAATTTATGACCTACCATACGATCTGTTATATAAATAGGCAGATGCTCTTTTCCATTATGAACCGCAACAGTATGTCCTATCATTATCGGTATAATGGTAGACGCCCGGGACCATGTGACTATTATTTCTTTTTCCGCTTTTATGTTAAGCATATTTATTTTTTTTAATAAATGATTGGCGACAAAAGGGCTTTTTTTTAGTGAACGTGCCACAATAAATTACTCCGATTTTTTTTATAAAGA